GCTAACGTAGCTTAACTAAAGCATAACACTGAAGATGTTAAGATAGGCCCTAGAAAGCCTCGTAAGCACAAAAGCTTGGTCCTGACTTTACTGTCAGCTTTGGTTATATTTATACATGCAAGTATCAGCACCCCTGTGAGAATGCCCTACATATTCCCCGCTAGGAAAAAAGGAGCGGGCATTAGGCACAACCTTCAAAGTTAGCCCATAACGCCTTGCTTAGCCACACCCCCAAGGGAACTCAGCAGTAATAGACATTAAGCAATAAGTGAAAACTTGACTTAGTTAAAACCAAGAGGGCCGGTAAAACTCGTGCCAGCCACCGCGGTTATACGAGAGGCCCAAGTTGACAAATACCGGCGTAAAATGTGGTTAACATACAATTATACTAAAGCTAAACATCTTCAAAGCTGTTATACCCATATGAAGACAGGAAGCACTTCTACGAAAGTGGCTTTAAATAATGCTAATCCACGAAAGCTAGGAAACAAACTGGGATTAGATACCCCACTATGCCTAGCCTTAAACACAAGTGATAACTCTACACCTTTCACTTGCCAGGGAACTACGAGCCCCAGCTTAAAACCCAAAGGACTTGGCGGTGCTTTAGACCCCCCTAGAGGAGCCTGTTCTAGAACCGATAACCCCCGTTAAACCTCACCCTCTCTTGTTCATCCCGCCTATATACCGCCGTCGTCAGCTTACCCTGTGAAGGATTAACCGTGAGCTTAATTGGTATAACCTAAAACGTCAGGTCGAGGTGTAGCGTACGAGAGGGGAAGAAATGGGCTACATTCACTGGACCAGTGTACACGAACAATGCCTTGAAACTAGGTATTAGAAGGAGGATTTAGCAGTAAGGAAAGAATAGCGTGCTTTCCTGAAATTGGCCCTGAAGCGCGCACACACCGCCCGTCACTCTCCCCAAAATATAGGCCAAATTTAAATAAGAAGCAACTTAAGAAAAGGGGAGGCAAGTCGTAACATGGTAAGTGTACCGGAAGGTGTACTTGGAAAAATCAGAGTGTAGCTAAAATAGTATAGCATCTCCCTTACACCGAGAAGATGCCCGTGCAAATCGGGTCACACTGAACACCCCCAACAGCTAGCCCCCCACCCAAAAACAACAAACACCATTAATAAACCCGCATATATAATACAGCAAACAACAAACCATTTTTCCTCCCTAGTATGGGTGACAGAAAAGGACATAAGGCGCAACAGAAAAAGTACCGCAAGGGAAAGCTGAAAGAGAAATGAAATAATTCAGTAAAGGCTAAAAAAGCAGAGACAACCCCTCGTACCTTTTGCATCATGACTTAGCTAGTAATACTCGAGCAAAGTGCCTTTTAGTTCGAGCCGTCTCTGTGGCAAAAGAGTGGGAAGATCTTTGAGTAGAGGTGACAGACCTACCGAGCTCAGTTATAGCTGGTTGCCTACAAAAAGAATAGAAGTTCAGCCTTTATACTTCTTTTCTCAAAACTGCATATACTAATAAGTGACACAAAGAAGTTAAAAGAGTTATTCAAGGGGGGAACAGCCCCCTTGAAAAAAGATACAACTTTATTTAGAAGGCTAAAGATTAAAATACCCCAGGCAAATATACCTTGGTGGGCCTAAAAGCAGCCATCCATATAGAAAGCGTTAAAGCTCAAGTACTTTGCCCCTCCCTAATTTTAATAATTCAATCTTAAGCCCCTTAATTAATAGTAGGCCTTTTCATGCACCCATGAAAGAGATACTGCTGAGATGAGTAATAAGAGGACCGCTCCTCTCCCCAACACTTGTATAATTCAAAACGAACCCCCACTGAAAATTAACGCCCCCAACTAAAAGAGGGGCCTGGGAAAGCCCAAAATAAACTAGAAGCTCACCCAACAATTAGCGTTAACCCTACACAGGTGTGTTTTAAGGAAAGACTAAAAGAAAAAGAAGGAACTCGGCAAACACTGGCCTCGCCTGTTTACCAAAAACATCGCCTCTTGCAACAAACGTATAAGAGGTCCCGCCTGCCCTGTGACTTACTAGTTTAACGGCCGCGGTATTTTGACCGTGCGAAGGTAGCGTAATCACTTGTCTTTTAAATGGAGACCTGTATGAATGGCACAACGAGGGCTAAGCTGTCTCCTTTTTCCAGTCAATGAAATTGATTTTCCCGTGCAGAAGCGGGAATATAAACATAAGACGAGAAGACCCTATGGAGCTTAAGACACAAGGCAGCCCATGTAAAACACCTGGCTCAACAGAATTAACCAAGTGGCCCCTGCCCTTTTGTCTTTGGTTGGGGCGACCGCGGGGGAACAAAAATCCCCCACGTGGAATGGGGCCAACCCCCCTAAAGCCAGAGCCACAGCTCTAGCTAGCAGAACATCTGACCTACAAGATCCGGCAAAGCCGATCAACGGACCGAGTTACCCTAGGGATAACAGCGCAATCCCCTTTTAGAGCCCATATCGACAAGGGGGTTTACGACCTCGATGTTGGATCAGGACATCCTAATGGTGCAGCCGCTATTAAGGGTTCGTTTGTTCAACGATTAAAGTCCTACGTGATCTGAGTTCAGACCGGAGAAATCCAGGTCAGTTTCTATCTATGAATGTTTTTTTCTAGTACGAAAGGACCGAAAAAAAGAGGCCCCTGCTACAAGTAAGCCTCCCCCTTACCTAATGAAAACAACTAAAATAGGTAAAAGGGCATAAGCCTCCTGCCTAAGAAAAAGGCAAGTTAAGGTGGCAGAGCCCGGATAATGCAAAAGACCTAAGCCCTTTAAACAGGGGTTCAAATCCTCTCCTTAACTCATGCTTCACACAATTTTAACACACATTCTTAATCCCCTAGCATTTATTGTACCTGTCCTACTAGCTGTGGCATTCCTAACACTTCTTGAACGAAAAGTATTAGGATACATGCAACTGCGAAAGGGCCCAAATGTTGTTGGCCCTTATGGCTTGCTACAACCAATTGCAGATGGTGTAAAACTTTTTATTAAAGAGCCAGTACGACCTTCCACTTCCTCTCCCCTATTATTTTTATTTGCCCCAATATTAGCCTTGACTTTAGCCCTTACACTCTGAGCACCTATTCCCCTGCCCCACCCTGTCGTAGACCTCAACCTAAGTATCCTTTTTATTTTAGCTCTCTCTAGCCTTGCAGTGTATTCTATTTTAGGCTCAGGATGAGCCTCAAATTCCAAATATGCCCTTATTGGAGCACTACGAGCAGTAGCACAAACAATCTCCTACGAAGTTAGCCTTGGCCTAATCTTATTAAGTGTAATCATTTTTACGGGAGGTTTTACACTTCAGGCTTTTAGTATTACCCAAGAAAGTATCTGACTACTCCTCCCAGCATGACCCCTTGCAGCAATGTGATATATTTCTACACTAGCTGAAACAAACCGAGCACCCTTTGACCTTACGGAGGGGGAGTCTGAACTAGTTTCCGGCTTTAATGTAGAATATGCAGGAGGTCCTTTTGCCCTTTTTTTCCTTGCAGAATATGCCAATATTCTATTAATAAATACTCTTTCTGCAACTCTTTTTATAGGTGCATATCATCTTCCCCACTTTCCCGAAATAACATCAATTAATCTTATAATTAAAGCAGCTCTTCTTTCTGTACTTTTTTTATGAGTTCGAGCCTCCTACCCCCGCTTTCGTTATGACCAACTAATACACCTTATCTGAAAGAATTTTTTACCCTTAACCCTCGCCCTAGTTATCTGACACTTTTCGCTCCCCCTTGCACTCGCAGGCCTCCCCCCCCAACTGTAATCCGGAGCCGTGCCTGAACCAAAGGGCCACTTTGATAGAGTGTATTATGGGGGTTAAAGTCCCCCCGCCTCCTTAGAAAGAAGGGATTTGAACCCTACCTGAAGAGATCAAAACTCTTAGTGCTTCCACTACACCACTTCCTAGTAAAGTCAGCTAAATAAGCTTTTGGGCCCATACCCCAAACATGTTGGTTAAACCCCTTCCTTTGCTAATGAACCCTTACATTTTAGTCCTCCTTTTCTTTGGCTTAGCACTAGGAACCACTATTACTGCAACCAGCTCACACTGATTGCTTGCATGAATAGGCCTGGAGATCAACACCCTTGCTATTATCCCTTTAATAGCACAACAGCACCACCCTCGAGCAATTGAAGCCACCACAAAATATTTTTTAACACAGGCAACAGCCGCTGCCACCCTTCTGTTTGCCAGTACTACAAATGCCTGGCTAACAGGACAATGGGATATTCAGTTGATGGTTCATCCCATCCCTACAACCATAATTATTCTTGCTTTAGCCCTCAAGATCGGCCTAGCACCTTTACACACATGACTGCCAGAAGTACTTCAAGGATTGGATTTAACCACAGGCCTTATCCTCTCCACCTGACAGAAATTGGCCCCCTTTGCTCTTCTACTTCAAATTCCTGCTGCCAACCAAGAACTACTGATCTTTTTGGGCCTTACCTCCACTCTTGTTGGAGGGTGAGGCGGACTCAACCAAACACAACTTCGTAAAGTACTTGCATACTCATCAATTGCCCATCTTGGCTGGATACTAATTATCCTTCAATTTGCACCATCCTTGACACTCCTTGCACTCCTGACGTACCTTATTATAACCTCTTCAGCATTCCTTACCCTAAACTTTAATGGTGCTACTACTATTAACTCTCTGGCAACGACTTGAATAAAAGCACCTCTAGTTATAGCTTTAACCCCCCTACTTCTCCTTTCATTAGGGGGCCTTCCCCCAATAACAGGATTCATACCAAAATGGTTAATCCTCCAGGAACTTACTAAGCAACAATTACCTATGACTGCAACTCTTGCAGCCTTGACTGCTCTTTTAAGTCTATACTTTTATCTTCGAGTCTCTTATGCTATTACTTTAACCATAGCCCCAAATAATTTAGCAGGTTTAACACCATGACGCCTGCCCACCTCTTCTTTTTCTTTCCCCCTTTCTTTTGCCACTCTCCCCGCCCTCCTCTTATTACCTCTAACCCCGGCAGTCACCGCCCTACTAAACCTTTAGCAGAGGCTTAGGATAACACCAGACCAAAGGCCTTCAAAGCCTTAAGCGAGAGTGAAAATCTCTCAGCCTCTGACTAAGACTTGCAGGACATTAACCCACAACTTCTGCATGCAAAACAGACACTTTAATTAAGCTAAAGCCTTTCTAGGCGGGAAGGCCTCGATCCTACAAACTCTTAGTTAACAGCTAAGCGCCCAAACCAGCGAGCATCCGCCTACCTTTCCCCCGCCAGCCGAGCAAATGGCGGGGGAAAGCCCCGGCAGATGTCAATCTGCTACTTAAGATTTGCAATCCTATATGTTAACACCTCAGGGCTTGGTAAAAAGAGGGCTCAAACCTCTGTTTATGGGGCTACAATCCACCGCTTAACTCTCAGCCATTTTACCTGTGGCAATCACACGTTGATTCTTTTCGACTAACCATAAAGACATTGGCACCCTTTATCTCGTATTTGGTGCCTGAGCCGGAATAGTTGGGACAGCTCTTAGCCTACTAATTCGGGCAGAGCTTAGCCAACCTGGCGCTCTCCTAGGAGATGACCAAATTTATAATGTCATTGTAACTGCACATGCCTTTGTAATAATTTTCTTTATAGTAATACCAATTATAATTGGAGGCTTTGGAAACTGGCTAATCCCCTTAATGATTGGGGCCCCCGACATAGCCTTTCCACGTATAAATAACATAAGCTTTTGACTTTTACCTCCTTCTTTCCTTCTCCTCTTAGCCTCTTCTGGGGTTGAAGCTGGGGCAGGAACCGGATGAACTGTATATCCCCCCCTTGCAGGAAATCTAGCACATGCTGGAGCCTCTGTAGACTTAACAATTTTCTCACTCCATCTTGCCGGAATCTCCTCCATTTTAGGGGCCATTAATTTCATTACAACAATTTTAAATATGAAACCTCCTGCAATCTCACAATATCAAACACCCCTCTTTGTATGAGCTGTCCTAATTACAGCTGTTCTTCTGCTTTTATCCTTACCCGTTCTTGCAGCCGGTATTACTATGCTTTTAACAGACCGAAACCTAAATACAACCTTCTTTGACCCTGCAGGAGGAGGAGATCCTATTCTGTACCAACACTTATTCTGATTCTTTGGGCACCCGGAGGTTTATATTTTAATTTTACCAGGTTTTGGTATAATTTCACACATCGTAGCTTACTATGCTGGTAAAAAAGAACCTTTTGGATATATGGGAATAGTGTGAGCTATAATGGCAATTGGCCTTCTAGGCTTTATTGTATGAGCTCACCACATATTTACAGTAGGTATAGATGTTGACACCCGAGCCTATTTTACCTCTGCCACAATAATTATTGCCATCCCCACAGGGGTAAAAGTATTTAGCTGGCTCGCTACTCTTCACGGAGGATCTATTAAATGAGAAACCCCACTTCTTTGATCACTGGGTTTTATTTTCCTCTTTACTGTGGGGGGCCTAACTGGTATTGTACTGGCCAATTCCTCCCTTGACATTACACTTCACGATACCTACTATGTAGTAGCCCACTTCCACTATGTTTTATCAATAGGAGCCGTCTTTGCTATTATAGCAGGGTTTGTACACTGATTCCCCTTACTTACAGGATATACACTGCACAGCACATGATCCAAAATTCATTTTGGGGTAATGTTTGTTGGTGTAAACTTAACCTTTTTCCCTCAGCACTTTTTAGGCTTGGCAGGAATACCTCGGCGATACTCCGACTACCCCGATGCCTATACACTATGAAACACAGTTTCTTCTCTCGGCTCCCTAATTTCTCTCACAGCCGTAATTATGTTTCTTTTTATTCTCTGAGAAGCATTTGCTGCTAAACGAGTAGTATCTTCTGTAGAACTTACTGCAACAAACATTGAGTGACTACACGGCTGCCCTCCCCCTTATCATACATTCGAGGAACCTGCATTTGTTCAAGTTCAACCTGCCCATTAACGAGAAAGGGAGGAGTCGAACCCCCATAAACTGGTTTCAAGCCAGCCACATAACCGCTCTGTCACTTTCTTAATAAGATACTAGTAAAACTGTTATTACACTGCTTTGTCAAGGCAGAATCGTGGGTTAAAACCCCACGTATCTTATTAATGGCCCACCCCTCACAACTAGGATTTCAAGACGCAGCATCACCTGTAATAGAAGAGCTTCTTCATTTTCATGACCACGCACTAATAATTGTGTTTCTTATTAGCACCCTTGTACTTTACATTATTGTGGCAATGGTCTCAACCAAATTAACTAATATGTACCTCCTTGACTCCCAAGAAATTGAAATTATCTGAACAATTCTCCCAGCTATTATTCTTATCTTAATTGCTCTCCCCTCTCTACGCATCTTATATCTTATAGACGAAATTAATAATCCACACTTAACAGTAAAAGCAATTGGACACCAATGATACTGAAGCTATGAATATACTGACTACCAAGAAATTGCCTTTGATTCCTACATGGTCCCAACACAAGATTTAGCCCCAGGACAATTTCGACTCCTAGAAGTCGATCACCGAATGGTTGTACCCACAGAAGCACCCGTGCGCGTTCTAGTAACAGCAGAAGATGTATTACACTCATGAGCTGTCCCTGCCCTTGGTGTTAAAATGGACGCTGTTCCAGGACGCCTAAACCAGACAGCTTTTATTGCCTCCCGTCCTGGTGTGTTTTATGGTCAATGCTCAGAAATTTGTGGGGCAAACCACAGCTTTATACCCATCGTAGTAGAAGCCGTCCCTTTAAAATATTTCCAAGACTGATCTACATTAATGCTTGAAGACGCCTCACTAGGAAGCTAAACTGGACCACAGCATCAGCCTTTTAAGCTGGAGATTGGTGACTTCCAACCACCCCTAGTGATATGCCCCAGTTGAACCCCTCCCCATGGTTTGCCATTCTAGTCTTCTCATGACTTGTCTTCCTTACAATTGTTATTCCAAAAACATTAAATCATACATTTCCAAACGAGCCCTCACTTCAAAGCACTCAAACCCCTAAAACAGACTCCTGATCCTGACCATGATAACAAGCTTTTTTGACCAATTTATAAGTCCTGTTTACTTGGGTATTCCCCTGATGGCCCTTGCCTTTCTTCTTCCCTGACTTCTTTTTCCTTCCCCAGCACCCCGCTGATTAAATAACCGACTCCTAACACTCCAAAGCTGATTCATTAACCGCTTTACATCCCAACTTTTAACCCCCATAAATGTAGGCGGACACAAATGAGCTTTAGTTTTAACCTCCCTTATAATTTTTCTTATTTCCCTAAATATACTGGGACTTTTACCATATACCTTTACACCAACAACACAACTTTCCTTAAATATAGGACTTGCTGTTCCACTTTGACTAGCCACCGTATTAATTGGCCTACGAAATCAGCCCACAGCTGCCTTAGGACACCTTCTGCCCGAAGGTACCCCGGGCCCCCTTATTCCCGTTCTCATTATTATCGAAACAATTAGTCTATTCATTCGACCCCTTGCTTTAGGTGTTCGACTAACTGCTAACCTTACAGCAGGTCACTTGCTTATACAACTCATTGCAACTGCTGCTTTTGTTCTTCTCCCCCTCATACCAACAGTGGCAGGCCTTACAGCCATTGTTCTTTTCTTACTTACCATTTTAGAAGTTGCAGTTGCTATAATTCAAGCATATGTATTTGTGCTTCTAATAAGCCTTTACCTTCAAGAAAACGTTTAATGGCCCACCAAGCACATGCATATCACATAGTAGACCCCAGCCCATGACCCCTCACAGGAGCCGTTGCCGCACTTTTAATGACTTCTGGCCTTGCCGTTTGATTCCATTATAATACAATAACACTTATAGGCTTAGGTACTATATTACTTCTACTAACCATGTATCAGTGGTGACGAGACATTATTCGAGAAGGAACATATCAAGGCCATCATACACCACCTGTTCAAAAAGGCCTTCGTTATGGTATAATTCTCTTTATTACCTCAGAAGTATTTTTCTTCTTAGGTTTCTTCTGAGCCTTTTTTCATGCGAGTTTAGCCCCCACCCCTGAAATTGGTGGATGCTGACCCCCCACGGGCATTACTGCTCTCGACCCCTTTGGAGTCCCCTTACTTAATACAGCCGTTCTTTTAGCCTCTGGTGTAACTGTCACATGAGCACACCACAGCATCATAGAAGGGGAACGGAAACAAGCCATTCAAAGTCTAACCCTAACCATTCTTTTAGGGGGTTACTTCACCTTCCTACAAGCAATAGAGTACTATGAAGCCCCCTTCACAATTGCAGATGGTGTATATGGTTCAACATTTTTTGTTGCCACAGGCTTTCATGGACTTCATGTAATTATTGGAACTACTTTTCTTGCTATCTGTCTTCTACGACAAATCAATTACCACTTTACAGTTGAACACCATTTTGGCTTTGAAGCAGCAGCATGATACTGACACTTTGTAGACGTAGTATGACTTTTCCTTTATATCTCTATCTACTGATGAGGCTCCTATCTTTCTAGTACAAAGCTAGTATAAGTGACTTCCAATCACCCGGTCTTGGTTAAATTCCAAGGAAAGATAATGAATTTAATTACCACTATTATTTTTATTGCCATTGCCCTATCAGCAGTTTTAGCAGTTGTATCATTTTGACTTCCTCTTATTACACCAGACCAAGAAAAAGTCTCCCCTTATGAGTGCGGCTTTGACCCCCTTGGCTCAGCCCGCCTTCCTTTTTCAATACGCTTTTTTTTGGTAGCTATCCTTTTTCTTTTATTTGACCTTGAGATTGCCCTACTTTTACCCCTCCCATGGGGAGACCAATTGCCTTACCCCCTTACTTCTTTTTTCTGAGCAACCCTTCTTCTTCTATTGCTTACACTAGGTTTAGTATATGAATGAGTCCAAGGCGGCCTTGAGTGAGCTGAATAGGTGTTTATTTTAAGTAAAATATTTGATTTCGGCTCAAAAGCTCGTGGTTAAAATCCACAAACACCCAATGACTATAACGCACTTTGCTTTCTCTACAGCTTTCTTACTAGGACTAGCAGGCCTAGCCTTCCATCGAACCCATTTATTATCCGCCCTATTATGTTTAGAAGGTATAATACTCTCACTTTTCCTTGCACTTTCCTTATGAACCCTTGAGCTCGACACAACAAACTTCTCAGCCTCTCCAATACTGCTCCTCGCCTTTTCTGCATGTGAAGCAAGTGCTGGCCTTGCCCTACTAGTTGCAACAGCACGCACACATGGCACAGACCGCCTGCAAAACTTCAACCTATTACAATGCTAAAGATTCTCATTCCAACAATTATGCTCATTCCAACTACTTGACTTACCCCTCCTAAAATGGTATGACCTACGGCCCTTGCCCACAGCCTCCTAGTGGCTTTTTTTAGCCTCTCTTGATTAAATAATACTGCCGAAACTGGTTGATATTCAATAAATAACCTTTTAGCCCTAGACCCCTTGTCAACCCCCCTTTTAGTCTTAACTTGTTGGCTTCTACCACTAATAATTCTTGCAAGCCAAAACCACACTGCTACAGAACCTATTAATCGACAGCGCATATTTGTTACACTGCTAATTTCTTTGCAAATTTTTCTAATTATGGCTTTTTCAGCAACAGAAGTGCTCTTATTCTATATTATATTTGAAGCCACACTCGTCCCCACACTTATTTTAATTACCCGCTGAGGCAGCCAAGGAGAACGACTTAATGCTGGCACATACTTCTTGTTTTATACCCTAGCCGGCTCACTCCCTCTTTTGGTAGCCCTTTTAATTTTACAAAATACTACAGGATCCCTCTCCCTTTTAACCCTCCCCTACACCCCCACTTTCCCCCTTATTACAGTTGCCGACAAACTTTGGTGAGCAGGATGTTTACTAGCTTTCCTTGTTAAAATACCCCTTTATGGAATGCACCTATGACTCCCAAAAGCACATGTTGAAGCCCCTATTGCAGGCTCAATAGTACTAGCTGCTGTTCTTCTTAAGCTCGGCGGGTACGGTATAATACGAATAATGATTGTATTAGAACCTTTAACTAAAGAATTAAGCTATCCCTTCATTATTCTTGCATTGTGAGGTGTAATTATAACAGGCTCTATCTGCCTGCGTCAAACTGATTTAAAATCCCTTATTGCCTACTCTTCTGTTGGACATATAGGCCTTGTAGCAGGAGGCATCTTAATCCAAACCCCCTGGGGATTTACAGGTGCCCTTATTCTTATAATTGCACATGGTCTCACTTCCTCTGCCCTATTTTGCTTAGCTAACACAAACTACGAACGTACTCACACTCGAACAATACTCCTTGCCCGAGGAATACAAGTTGTGTTACCTCTTATAACCTCTTGATGATTTATTGCAACCTTAGCAAACCTTGCTCTTCCCCCCCTCCCTAATTTAATAGGAGAACTAGTAATTATTTCGTCTCTTTTTAACTGATCCTGAACAACAATTGTATTAACAGGAACAGGCACGTTGATTACTGCCGGCTACTCCCTATATATATTTCTAATAACACAACGGGGCCCACTCCCTCAACACATTATTGCTCTTGACCCATCCCACACCCGAGAGCATCTTTTATTAACCCTCCACCTCCTTCCCCTATTAATACTTATTTTTAGTCCTAACTTAATTTGAGGTTGGACTACCTGTAGATATAGTTTAATAAAGACATTAGATTGTGATTCTAAAAATAGGGGTTAAAACCCTCTTATCCACCGAGAAAGGCTTGCCAGCAACAAAGACTGCTAACCCTTGTGCCCTCGGTTGGATTCCGAAGCTATCTCGCATGCTTTTGAAGGATAACAGCTCATCCATTGGTCTTAGGAACCAAAAACTCTTGGTGCAAATCCAAGTAAAAGCTATGCACCCCACCCCTCTCATTATAACAACAAGCTTAATTCTTATTTTTACCTTGCTTCTTTACCCAGTATTTACAACTTTTACTCCCACCCCTAAAACGCCAACCTGAGCCCTCATTCAGGTTAAAACAGCTGTCAAACTTGCCTTTTTTGTGAGTCTCCTCCCCCTATTTCTTTTTTTAGCAGAAGGGGCAGAAGCTGTAGTTACTAACTGAAATTGAATGAATACCATTATATTTGATGTAAACATTAGCTTTAAATTTGACTTTTATTCAATTATCTTTACCCCTATTGCCCTTTATGTCTCCTGATCCATTCTAGAATTTGCTTCCTGATACATACACTCGGACCCCTACATAAATCGGTTTTTTAAGTATTTACTAGTCTTCTTGGTTGCCATGATTATTCTTGTTACTGCCAACAACATGTTTCAAATTTTCATTGGTTGAGAGGGAGTAGGTATTATATCTTTCCTACTTATTGGTTGATGATATGGACGTGCTGATGCAAATACAGCAGCTCTCCAAGCCGTTCTTTATAACCGAGTTGGAGATATTGGCCTTATCTTTGCTATAGCATGAATTGCCATAAATATTAACTCCTGAGAAATGCAACAGATTTTTACTACAGCACATACTTTAGATATAACATTGCCTCTATTCGGACTAGTTCTTGCTGCTACTGGTAAGTCCGCTCAATTTGGCCTTCATCCATGGCTACCCTCTGCCATAGAGGGTCCTACACCGGTCTCTGCCCTACTGCATTCAAGCACTATAGTTGTTGCAGGAATCTTCTTGCTCGTACGTATAAGCCCCCTAATAGAAAATAATCCCCTTATTCTCTCAACTTGTCTTTGCCTAGGAGCCATAACGACATTATTTACAGCAACCTGCGCTCTAACCCAAAATGACATTAAGAAAATTGTAGCTTTCTCAACTTCTAGTCAACTAGGACTAATAATAGTTACAATTGGCCTTGGTCAACCCCAACTAGCCTTCTTACACATCTGTACACATGCATTCTTTAAAGCTATATTGTTTCTCTGCTCAGGTTCGATTATTCACAGCCTGAATGATGAGCAAGATATCCGAAAAATAGGAGGAATACATCACCTAACCCCATTTACCTCCTCCTGCTTAACAATTGGAAGCCTTGCACTAACAGGAACACCTTTCTTAGCTGGCTTCTTTTCTAAAGACGCTATCATTGAAGCCCTAAATGTATCATACCTTAATGCCTGAGCCCTCGCACTGACCCTTCTTGCCACCTCTTTTACTGCTATTTATAGCCTCCGGGTTGTTTACTTTGTTTCTATGGGCTACCCTCGGTTCAATTCTTTCTCCCCTATTAATGAAAATAACAAAAGTGTAATTAACCCTATTAAACGACTTGCTTGAGGAAGTATTGTAGCAGGACTACTTATCACCTCCAACATTGTACTCCCAAAAACACCTATTATGACAATACATCCTATGCTTAAATTTGCTGCCCTTACTGTCACAATCCTTGGACTTTTAATTGCATTAGAACTTGCCAACCTTACAAATAAACAATTTAAAACATCTCCCACACTCATCACACATCACTTTTCTAATATACTTGGTTTTTACCCTGCCGTAATACATCGCCTCCCACCCAAACTAAATCTTTTTTTGGGTCAATATATTGCTGCACAAATGATTGATCAAACATGACTTGATAAAACGGGCCCAAAAGCCATTTATACAACCAACCTCCCCCTTATTACAGCCACTAGTAATGCCCAACAGGGTATAGTCAAAACCTTTCTTGCCCTTTTTTTTCTTACTTTTGTATTAGCCCTCTTTTTATTAATTATTTAAACTACCCGAAGAGCCCCCCGACTTGACCCCCGACATACTTCCAAAACCACAAATAACGTCAGTAGTAAAACCCCCCCACTTAATACAAGTATTCCACCCCCTTGAGAATATATTAATGCAACCCCTCCCATATCACCCCGTGTTAAAGAGAACTCAAACCCCTCATCCAGTGTGAATCATAGACCTCCAAATCAATCACTTCAAAATAGCCCTCCCCCCACCAGAAGCAGCCCCAAATATGCCCCTGCATTCACCAAAACTCCTCGACTTCCTAAAGTTTCAGGATAGGGCTCAGCAGCCAGAGCTGCAGAATAAGCAAACACTACCAGCATCCCTCCCAAATAAATTAGAAATAAAACAAGAGACAAGAAAGGTGCACCATGCCCTATTAAAATACCACAACCCATCCCTGATACAACAACTAACCCTAAAGCCCCGAAATAAGGAGAAGGGTTAGAAGCTACTACAACTAAACCTAACACAAGACCCAACATAAAAATACACATAACGTAAAGCATCATTCCTGCCAGGATTTTAACCAGGACTAATGACTTGAAAAATCACCGTTGTAATTCAACTACAGGAAACCTTAATGACCAGCCTACGAAAAACTCATCCCCTCCTAAAAATTGCAAACCATGCACTAGTTGATCTACCCGCCCCATCAAACATCTCTGCTTGATGAAACTTTGGATCCCTTTTAGGCCTCTGCCTAATTGCACAAATTGTTACAGGCCTATTTCTTGCAATACACTACACCTCCGATATTGCCACAGCTTTTTCTTCTGTAGCCCACATCTGCCGGGATGTTAATTTTGGCTGACTTATCCGAAATATACATGCTAACGGCGCTTCCTTCTTTTTTATCTGCATTTATATGCACATTGGACGAGGCCTATACTATGGCTCTTACCTCTACAAAGAAACTTGAACAATTGGCGTAGTACTTCTTCTACTGGTAATAATGACTGCATTCGTAGGATATGTTCTTCCTTGAGGCCAAATATCCTTCTGAGGTGCCACAGTAATTACCAATCTTCTTTCTGCAGTCCCCTATGTAGGTGGGACTCTTGTCCAATGAATTTGAGGAGGTTTCTCAGTAGATAATGCTACCCTTACACGATTTTTTGCATTTCATTTTCTTCTCCCCTTTGTAATTCTTGCTGCTACCCTTCTGCATCTTCTTTTCTTACATGAAACTGGCTCGAATAACCCAGCAGGCTTAAACTCCGATGCCGACAAAATCCCCTTTCACCCCTACTTTTCCTATAAAGATCTTCTTGGCTTTGCCCTTATACTCCTAGCCCTCGCCTCCCTTGCACTTTTTTCCCCTAATTACCTTGGAGATCCTGACAATTTTATCCCTGCAAACCCGCTTGTTACTCCTCCCCACATTAAGCCAGAGTGATATTTCCTTTTTGCATATGCTATTCTTCGTTCCATCCCTAACAAGCTAGGAGGAGTTCTAGCCCTCCTTGCTTCTATCTTGGTACTACTCCTTGTCCCTCTTTTACATACATCAAAACAACGAAGTTTGACCTTCCGCCCAGTTTCTCAATTTCTCTTCTGAGCCCTTGTAGCAGATGTACTTATTCTAACTTGAATTGGAGGCATACCTGTTGAACACCCATACATTATTATTGGACAAGTTGCATCCTTCATCTACTTCTCCATTTTTCTTGGCTTCTTCCCAATAGCCGGATGATTAGAAAACAAACTTCTAAAAATAACCTGCACTAGTAGCTCAGCGCCAGAGCGCCGGTCTTGTAAACCGGCCGCCGGAGGTTAAAATCCTCCCTACTGCTTCAAAGAAAGGAGATTTTAACTCCCACCCCTAGCTCCCAAAGCTAGCATTCTAAATTTAACTATTCTTTGTAAATACATATATGTAATTACACCATATATTTATATTAACCATATCAATAATGTATTAGGACATAGTATGTAATATAACCATCAATATATTTTAAGCATTAAACCGTCAACATTAAATGAAGTAGAACATAGTACATTATAAGTAAAGTACATAACTGCACACTAAATAATATTTCCCAAGTATAATAACACACGATTTGAAGATGAAAATTTAATTTAAAAAAGCATGCATATAAATTTAAACACCTCTCAATTAACTATTCATATATGGAGAGGGATGACATTACTTTTAAGCACAGTAATGTCGTTTAATGATGGTGAGGGACAAGTTGTCGTGGGGGTTTCACACAGTGAATTATTCCTGGCATTTGGCTCTACATCTCAAGTCCATTACCTGCTCTATTTCCTCACACTTTCACTGGCCCTGACATAGGTTGTTGGTGGAGTTCATACTCCGCTGTGATTCCACATGCCGGGCATTCATTCTAATGGGCATGGTTATTTTTTTTTAGGTTTCCTTTCATTTGGCATTTCACAGTGCAGCGCTAAGGTTAACAGACAAGGTTGTACATTTTCTTGCTTATAATAGAAGTTATGAATGAATTAAGATTCTATCGAAGAATTGCATAACTGATTCCATGAGCATAAATAACTAGTCATTACTCCTAAGATATCTAAGATTACCCCCTTTTTTTTCGGGAAAAACCCCCCTACCCCCCAGAACTCGTAAGCTGTTATTTATCCTGAAAACCCCCCGGAAACAGGAAAGCCTCGAGCTGGGTATTTGAGCCCCAAAACGCATCTATTTACATTATTAAAATGATAATTTT